AGCCACAAACAATAGGTTTGTTGATTTCCTATTAAGAATGAAATGGGCCTATTTTTCTATTCGGATTATTCCAATATTTTATTTTATGACTTTTTTTGTCGCACAAAAAAACTTTTTGAGTTTCCGGTAGAAAGAGATTTACCTAATGACAACGCTTTTAAGGCTGCCCAATATCCCTTCCCTTTCCAAATATTTTTACGAATACGCTTTTTTGATATAGAAGTACGTTTTTTTGGAACTGCCATGTAAAAATTAAGAGGTTACTCGTTGTTATAGTTGGATGTGAAAGACATCTATTGGTCAAAACGAATATATTCATTATCTAGTTATTTTCTAGAGAATAATTAGATAATATATATTATCTAGAGAAAACAAAAAAAAGTATATATATATATATATAGATAAAAGATAAAAAATGTGCGAAAATAGTACAAAATCTTACTATAAAAATATAATTAAATTTTTTTTTTCTACATAAAATAGACCGAAGGATTTAAGAACCCTTTAAGAACCCATTGCCTAATGAAAAGCCTAATGAAAACTTTAATTTTTTCTATTAATTGGTCAAACTTGAGTAAAGAATACTTCGAAATTCCATTTTAAAATTAGAATCAAACTAGTAATTAAAGTAATGAATCTGTTAAAAGATACACGTTTTGTTAAAAAAATATTCGTTATTTTTTTATTAAAGTTGATTTTATTTTACCCCCTTTTGATAATTACCCCCTTTTTTGATAAATATAAATGATAAATATAAAAATAAATCTTATAGAAAATATAAAATGTTAGATATTATAGCGTTTCCTATAAATGTTTTTTTATTGAAACGGAAACTAATCAATCAGTTTCATACTGAAACTAGTTAATGATTTGGAACAAACTGACTAAAAAGCGAGATTTGTACAAAAATTGTACCTTAGTTAATCCTATGATTCATATCGATTCATATCAGATTTCTTTTTAGTGTAATTTTTTATCATTACTTTATGAATATAAAGTGATTTAATAATAATGAAATTTTGTATTTTCGTTATTTTAAGAAAAATCTTAGTTAATAACTAAATTTGTATAAACAAATCTTAGTTAATAACTAAATTCACTTTTTATGAGCAAGTAGGTCATATCATTTGCCCAATTGTAACTTCTTTATTTTAATATAATATTTAATTTGCAAAGACCCAGATAATATATAAAATTCGAAAAATATCTTTAAGTTAGTATTAAGTTAGTACATCTCTTGATTTTTTTATTGACCCCTTTTGTTTTGATTGTTTTGAAATTGAAAGGGGGTAGGATCCGGTAAATCGGAAACAATCAATTAAGAATAAAAAACTTTTTTATGGAACAGACATATCAATATTCGTGGATAATACCTTTCCTTCCACTTCCAGTTCCTATGTTAATAGGAGCGGGACTTCTTTTTTTTCCGTCGGCAACAAAAAGTCTTCGCCGTATGTGGGCTTTTCAAAGTGTTTTTTTGTTAAGTATAGTCATGATTTTTTCGATCAATCTGTTTATTCAGCAAATAAATGGCAGTTCTATCTATCAATATGTATGGTCTTGGATCATTAATAATGATTTTTCTTTAGAATTCGGTTACTTGATCGACCCGCTTACTTCTATTATGTCAATATTAATCACTACTATTGGAATTATGGTTCTTATTTATAGTGATAATTATATGTCGTATGATCAAGGATATTTGAGATTTTTTGCTTATATGAGTTTTTTCAGTACTTCTATGTTAGGATTAGTTACTAGTTCTAATTTGATACAAATTTATATTTTTTGGGAATTGGTAGGAATGTGTTCATATCTTTTAATAGGGTTTTGGTTCACACGGCCTGTTGCTGCAAATGCTTGCCAAAAGGCATTTGTAACTAATCGTGTTGGGGATTTTGGTTTATTATTAGGAATTTTAGGTTTTTATTGGATAACAGGGAGTTTCGAATTTCGAGATTTATTCAAAATATTCAATAACTTGATTTCTAATAATCATAATGAAGTCAATTTTTTATTTGTTACTTTCTGTGCCGTTCTATTATTTTCCGGTGCGGTTGCTAAATCTGCACAATTTCCCCTTCATGTATGGTTACCGGATGCCATGGAGGGGCCTACTCCTATTTCGGCTCTTATACATGCTGCTACTATGGTAGCTGCGGGCATTTTTCTTGTAGCTCGGCTTATTCCTCTTTTCATAGTCATCCCTCACATAATGAATTTCATCTCTTTGGTAGGAGTAATAACAATATTATTCGGGGCTACCTTTGCCCTTGCTCAAAAAGACATTAAGAGAGGTTTAGCTTATTCCACAATGTCTCAATTGGGTTATATGATGTTAGCTCTAGGTATGGGGTCTTATCGAAGTGCTTTATTTCATTTGATTACTCATGCTTATTCGAAAGCATTATTATTTTTAGGATCCGGATCCGTTATTCATTCAATGGAAACTATTGTTGGATATTCTCCAAATAAAAGTCAGAATATGGTTTATATGGGG